ATGCGTTGACTATATTCTACTAGACATAAAGATATTGGTACTTTATACTTTATTTTAGGAACGTGATCAGCTATGTTAGGCTCTTCTATAAGATCAATTATTCGAATTGAATTAGCACAGCCAGGAAGATTCCTTGGAGACGACCAATTGTATAATTCACTAGTAACGGCTCATGGGTTGGTTATAATCTTCTTTATAGTTATACCAATTCTAATTGGTGGGTTTGGTAATTGACTCCTACCATTAATGGTAGGGGCCGTAGATATATCGTTTCCTCGTCTGAATAACTTAAGATTTTGGTTACTACCCCCTTCAATAATCATATTGCTTAGGTCATCCTTAATTGAGGGTGGTGTAGGTGCAGGGTGAACCCTTTATCCTCCACTATCAGACTCCATATCTCATTCAGGCCCATCCGTTGACATAGCCATCTTTTCATTACATATAGCTGGTGCCTCATCTATTTTAGGGTCATTAAATTTTATTTCGACTATTATAAATATACGAACTAAAGGAATAACAACTGAACGAGTACCATTATTTGTATGGTCAGTAATTATTACTACTATTCTTCTACTTTTATCATTACCTGTTTTAGCTGCAGCAATTACTATATTATTAACAGATCGAAATCTAAATACCTCTTTTTTTGATCCTATAGGGGGGGGAGACCCAATTTTGTTTCAACACTTATTTTGATTTTTTGGCCACCCTGAAGTGTATATTTTAATTTTGCCGGGGTTTGGAGCAATTTCACATATTGTATCAGGTAGGTCAAAAAAAATTGAACCTTTTGGTTCTTTAGGAATAATTTATGCTATAATTGGTATTGCTGTACTAGGATTTATTGTCTGAGCACATCATATATTTACTGTAGGCTTAGATGTTGATACTCGAGCATACTTTACAGCGGCAACAATAGTAATTGCTGTACCTACAGGTATTAAAGTATTTAGTTGATTAGCTACAATATATGGATCTAAAGTTATATATTCTCCATCTATATTATGAACTATTGGATTTTTATTTTTATTTACAATAGGGGGCTTGACTGGATTAGTTTTATCTAATTCTTCATTAGATATTATTTTACATGATACTTATTATGTAGTAGCTCATTTTCACTATGTCTTAAGAATAGGAGCAGTATTTGCTATTTTTGCTGCGTTTAATTACTGATATCCTTTATTTATTGGATTGGGTTTAAATCCAGCTATATCATTAAGTCAATTTTATATTATATTTTTAGGGGTTAATATTACTTTTTTTCCTCAACACTTTCTAGGGCTAAGAGGAATACCACGGCGATACTCAGACTATCCAGATGTGTATATAGATTGAAATGTAGTATCATCATTTGGTTCAATTCTTTCTACTATTGCTCTTTTTTTATTTGTTTATTTATTATGAGAATCATTAAGAACTCAACGAGCTCTAATTTTCTTCCCTAGGTTAGCAGCATCACTAGAGCTATTAATTCAAAATACTCCATTAAGATATCATTCTTATAATGAGGTTGTTCCAGTATATAAATTAAGGGAAAGCAAATTAATTGCATTTAATTGTTAATTAAAAGTAAGTTTTAAACTCTCTTAGATGCCTAAATGAAGACAAATAGTTATACAAGATTCTGTTTCTCCTAGTATATCCTATATTTCTAGATTCCATGACTATATAATTTTAACAATAATATTGGTTTTATCAGTCATTGGATATGTATTAATTTCATTAATAAGGAGTGGCTTTACTGATCGATATATTCTAGAGGCTCAAGAAGTTGAGACAGTCTGAACTATTATTCCAGCAATTATTTTAATTGCCATAGCTGTTCCCTCAATTCAGATTCTATATATAGTAGATGAAGTAGTTGACCCAAAATTAACAATCAAATCTATTGGACACCAATGATATTGATCATATCAATATGGAGATTTTCCATTTATTACATTTGATTCTTATATACTACCTACAGACGAATTAGAAATATATGATTATCGTTTATTAGAAGTAGATAATCGTCTAGTGTTACCAATAAAACAAGAAGTGCGAATAGTAATTTCATCAGCAGATGTAATTCATTCTTGAACAGTACCAAGATTAGGTGTAAAGTTAGACGCTGTACCAGGACGATTAAATCAAGTATCAATATATATAATAAAACCAGGTGTATATTATGGTCAATGCTCAGAAATCTGTGGTGTAAATCATAGATTTATACCAATTTGTATTGAAAGTATTTCTAGAGCTGATTTCATTTTATGAGTAAAAACCTATTTATAAGACTTTAGTTAATCCAATAATAGTAGTTTGTCAGGCTATCGTAATCCTCCGGGGTAAGTCTTGATGCCTCAATTATCTCCATCCATTGATGTATGCCTTAATTTATTATGATGATTATTATTTCAAATAGTATCTATTATGTGATGATTAAATTATATAGTATACTATAAATTTAATTATTCTAATCTTATGAATAATTTAAATAAATGATATAATGTTAGTATATAGAGTACCTATTCCTTCCAAGAATAAAGATTTAGTAACATTATAGATATGCTAGTTTAAAAAAACATTAAATTGTAAATTTAAAATTAATTATTTTGCATATTATCAATAGACTTGATTCGAATACCTTTCCATTTAGTAGAACTGAGTCCATGACCACTCGTTACATCAACTAGTGTATTTATAACAACTATTGGAATAACTAACTGATTTCACTACAAGACTGATAGCTATTGCTTAACATTAGGAATATTTATATTACCATTAGCTATATTTATATGATGACGTGATGCAATTCGTGAATCAACATATCAAGGTTACCATACTCTTTTTGTAAAAAAAGGTTTACGCTACGGAATATTCCTATTTATCACATCTGAGGTTTGTTTTTTTTTTGGTTTTTTTTGGGCTTTTTTTCATAGAAGTTTAAGACCTACTCCAGAAGTAGGTTGTGTTTGACCGCCTGTTGGAGTATTAACATTAAATGCTTTTGGTGTTCCTTTATTAAATACTATTATTTTATTATCTTCTGGTGTTACTGTTACTTGAGCTCATCATAGATTAAAATATGGTAAACGAAAAGAGTTTATATTTGCTTTAATGGTAACTATTTCCTTAGGACTATATTTTACTTTACTACAGGTTGGTGAATATTTTAATTCGCCATTTTCTATTGCAGATAGAGTTTATGGTTCAGTATTTTTTGTAGCTACAGGCTTTCATGGTATCCACGTAATCATCGGATCATTATTTTTATTTATTTCGTTTTTTCGTTCTAGCCAATTACATTATTCGAAAGTTCATCACTTAGGGTTTGAGTTTCAGCTTGATATTGACATTTTGTTGATGTATTATGAATTTGTTTATATTTATGTATTTATTGATGGGGTTCTTTATTGTTAAGTGAATGGTTTACATAGATTTTTGAAATCTACTTAATAAGTTCAATTCTTATAATAATAAATGATTGATCCTTTTTGTTTTTTAATCGTTATTCTTTTTTTAAATATACTATTTATTAGAACCCCTTTAGTTATATTGTTAAATATTTTATTTATTTCACTAATATTATCGTGTATATTTTCAATTTTATTTAGAAATTGATTTGCATTTATAATTTTTTTAATTTATGTTGGGGGGATGTTAGTCATATTTTCTTATTTTGTTGCTTTAACCCCAAATCAATTTATTCGATTGAATAAAGTTGTTTTTAGTCTATTTATTGGCTTATTAGCCCTTATAAGGTTATTAAATAGTGATATAAAGCCTTATAAATATACATATGCGTCATTATATGATTCGATATATAATAGATGCTATTTTTATATATTGATTTTAATAATTTTATTACTTCTTTTAATAATACTCATTGTTGTAAAGTTAGTATATAGTTCAAAAGGCCCCCTTCGACCGTTTAAATATGATAATACAATTACGAAAAAGTCATCCAGTTATAAAAGTTTTAAACGGGGCAATAGTTGATTTACCAGCCCCTCTTAATATTTCAATTTGATGAAATTATGGATCATTGTTGGGCCTTATACTAATTATTCAATTGATTACTGGTTTATTACTCTCTATACATTACTGTAGGAATGTTGAATTGGCATTTTCTTCAGTTGTTCATATTATGCGTAATGTAGATTTTGGATGGATACTTCGATACACTCATGCTAATGCAGCATCCTTATTTTTTTTATTTATGTATATTCATATTGGTCGGGGAATTTATTATATATCCTTTGTATTAATTGAGGTTTGAAATATTGGTGTAGTCTTGTTTATTCTTACAGTAGCAACAGCATTCTTGGGATACGTTTTACCTTGAGGGCAGATGAGATTCTGAGGAGCAACGGTTATTACAAATCTATTATCTACAATTCCATATAGTGGAACCTCAATTGTAGAGTGGGTATGAGGGGGCTTCTCTATTAGCAACCCAACACTAACTCGATTTTTTTCTATCCATTTTGTTCTACCTTTTGTAATGGTAGCTTTTGTTATTATTCATTTATTATTTTTACATCAAACTGGTTCTAATAATCCGTTGGGTGTAGTTTCTGATTCAGATCGAATTACGTTTCATCCGTATTATTTAATTAAAGATCTGTTAGGATTTTTACTTGCTTTTTTATTATTATTAATGTTGGTATTTTTTATACCAAATTTGTTTAGGGATTCAGAAAATTTCATACCAGCTAATCCATCGATGACTCCTACACATATTAAGCCAGAGTGGTATTTTTTATGGATTTATGCAATTTTACGTTCTATTCCGAATAAATTGGGTGGGGTTATTGCTGCATTTTCTGGTATTTTAATTATATTTGTCCTACCGTTATATAATTTTAGTCAAATTAAGTCTTTAATATTTTATCCTTTAAATAGGTTACTTTTTTTTTATTTATTATTTTTTCCTTTTATTATTTTAACTTGGATTGGGGGCTGTCCTGTAAAAGATTTATATATTAATGTAGGGCAGGTATGTACAGTAATATATTTTTCTTATTTTCTATTTACTCCATTTTTATTTAAAATGTTTGATGTTTTAATAGTTAAAGATTAAGTTTCAAGATTTTAAGTTAAATAAACTATAACCCTTCAAAGGTTAAAATAATGAAGTTAAATCTTGATTTTATTATATACTAATTAGTAGTCTCTTTAGGAGTAGATAGTTTATCAATTATGTAGATATGTGTTTAGATGTGTTTTCTATCTTTGATATTTATGAATTTAATTCTATAATAAATAATAAGCGAATGGTTATTGTGTTGATAGTAAAATTAAATTTAATTGTCTTTTACAATTTAAGCGCTTTAATATCTACGATCAAATTTAGATTTATAAATTTAATTAAAAGATTTATTAGGATTATAAGTGATCAATGTAGTCGTTCAACATCCTTTTTTTTTCATACATCTCAACTCTTTTTTAAATCACCGACACTCTGGACAAACTTAGTGTCTGAAGTCCTACTCAAAAAGGAGACTGAGGGATCTTTCACTTCTTCCCATGACTTGTTTACATTTGAACGTTGGCAATCTCTATGGATAAAAATAATGATGTCGATGTTGGTGAATATCAATTCAACTTTAGTTTACAAATGTACAACTTGTGCCGATGTTCTACTTTTCGTTGCTTACGGTGAGTCGATTGGGAGGAAATGATCTATCGAGCGTCCTATTACTTTATCATTTCGTCTTGCTGCAATTATTTTTTTTGGTCATGGAGTTTTATGTTTAATAACTAGGACTCTACAGACTTTGTGTCTTGTGTTAAGAAACGTTTTAAAGATGTGGAAACCATGACAAAATTGTTTTTTAAGATATTCACAAAACCCATTTGATCACATTAAGAGCACATTTTTTGCTTGCAGCTTCAATTATATATCATTCTTAAGTCATTTAAAAGGTGGCATTAATTGCATTTTTGGATTCGGGCCAAAAAAATGGGAAAAACCCCAACCTTTTATAATTTTTAGTTTAATTGAGATATTTAACCTTTCCACATATAAAATAAAATTCTAAAATAAAAGCCACACTCTATATTAGACTAATGCTTGTTAAAAAATAATTTTACTGAGTTGTGGTTTCAGAAATATAGAAATTCTATCAATCATCATGTGAATCGCAAGAAGCTCATCGATAAAGTACAGAATGATATACCGAAGAATGAGCCGTTCGAAATGGAATGCACTCATTACGTGACAACTGAAAGTCCGGGAGCATATCCTTACAGTTGCGATTGGGACTTTACTGTGGAATACGAGGGAAGGGTGTACAAGGATACCTCGACGACTATCAGAGATATGAGAGTCTACTGTGAGTGAGGAATTGATTGAACAAATAAGTCGGCCGTGAGTGGGTTTGGAGCAGGGAATAATTTGGGGAGAGTAGGTTGGGGACTAAATGGCATCCCTAGTTTGGCGTTCCTATTGATTGGCTGAGATGGGTTAGGAATCACTTCATATATTTTAGTTATTTATTATTTAAACTCAAAATCATTAGGGGCTGGTATGATTACAGCAATCACCAATCGGATTGGTGATGTATTATTATTGATTTCAATTGTCTTATGTGTTGGTCAGTGTCATTGATATTCTGTAGATATATGATTCATTAATTTATATGAAAATAAGACTCAAGTAATATTAATTCTAGGTGCGGGGATAACGAAAAGGGCCCAAATTCCATTCAGTAGATGGCTACCAGCTGCGATGGCAGCCCCAACTCCAGTGTCAGCATTAGTGCATTCATCAACTTTAGTGACTGCTGGGGTGTTTTTACTGATTCGGTTTTATGATTTTTTATATTGCTTTAATTATTTTAATACAGTATTGCTATTGGTTTCCATTATGACTATAGTTATATCTGGTCTTGCTGCCTCTGTTGAGTGAGATATAAAGAAAATTATTGCTTTATCTACTCTAAGCCAGTTAGGTCTAATAATAATAACATTGAGGTTAAATATGTTAGATTTAGCTTACTTACATATAGTTAGGCATGCATTATTTAAGGCATTGTTATTTATTTGTGCAGGTAATTTGATTATGAATTTTTTTCATAGTCAAGATTTACGATGAATGGGAAACCTATCCTTACAAATACCATTAACATCTTTATCTATTCTTTTGTCTAGAATGGCTATAGGGGGTTTCCCGTTTTTATCTTCATTTTATACTAAAGATCAAATTCTAGAGTTACTAATCTATAATAGTTGGTCAGTAAGGGTTGTAGTATTAATATATGTATCTATTGGGATTACGGTTTTTTATAGATTACGGTTTTGTATCAATTTATTATGAATAGTACCTATATATTGTGTATTAGTTTCATTAAATGAAAATAAGAATGTTGCAGTTCCTATATTTATTATGGGCTTAATGACTGTATGTATGAGATGCATTCTTTTATGAATTTATCCTAATTTTTATACTTTAGTTCATATTGATAAGTTAGTTATATTAATACCTTTATTTATTATTTTTGTTGGGTTTCTGTTTGCTTTATTATGAAGTGTTATGGCCCTGGATGTAGAATTCCCTACTCAATTAATAAATAATTACATGTGGTTTATAGTACCCTTGAGAACTCAAGTAATTCTGGGTTTTATACCTAACACTAAATTATGTTTAGAATTGTTAGATCAATCGTGATTGGAGTATTTAGGTGGCTATGGAGTTCATAATATATTAACGTATATATACAATTATTTTATAAAATGGTCAAGGTGAGATTTAATATGAATAATAGTAAAAATGATACTGTTACTTTTGTTAATATATTTTCTTATAGTATGTTTAGATAGATTAAACAAATCGTATCATTGAAGATGATAAAATAAATTAGGTTTCTAAACAATTATATATGGTGTAAGGCACATTAGATTTTCATTTTAAAGGAGTATATCATTATACTATATCAGAATATAGTTAAAGTATAACATAAATTTTGGAGATTTAAATTTTTTTTTATGTTCTGAATGCTTAGAAAGCGTTTGCAGTGATATTTGTAATTCATGATTTGGAATATTCCTCTAAGCTATGTTGAATATTTTAATTTTAGCTATTCCAATTATATGCATTATTAATGTAATGTTTCATATAACTTCTTTATTAATGACCTTGTTATCATTAGAATTAATAATATTGTCATTAATATTTATATTAGTAAGTTCTATAATGTTTATTGAGATAGATATACCTACAGTTAGTGTATTAATTTTAAGAATAAGAGCTTGTGAGACTAGTCTTGGTTTATCTGTTTTAGTTATTATATCTCGATCATATGGGTCAGACATAATTAATTTATTATCTATATCAAAATGTTAAAATTGTTTTTACCTATATTTGGACTTTTAATTTTTTCAAAAAACTATTATATTTGAGTAATGGCTATTATTATAATAATAGCAAGAGTAATAATTTTTTTAATAAACTATATAAATTGAGGGGTAGTTTCAATTAAACTAACTGATTGAAGAATGATGGATTCAATTTCATTTTTATTGATATTACTAACAATTTGAGTATGCGTAATAATATTGGTTTGTAGATTTAAATATGTATACACTCGTATAAATTCGTCTTTATTTTTTAGCTTAATTTTATTACTATTACTAATTCTACTAATAAGCTTTTGTCAAGTAAACATTGTGTGATTTTATATTTTATTTGAATTTTCTTTAGTTCCTACTATATGACTAATTATAAAATGGGGTTACCAACCAGAACGACTACAGGCTAGAATATACTTGATTATGTATACATTTATAGGTTCTCTGCCTATATTATGCTGTATATTATTAATAGGTTGATTTAATGGAAGATTTAGATTTTTTATATGATTTATTTATTGTAATAATATTTTTATGGATTCTTGATGATTATTGTTTTTATTAGGATTTTTAGTAAAATTACCAATATATCCTTTCCATCTTTGATTACCAAAAGCTCATGTTGAAGCTCCTGTATCTGGTTCTGTTATTTTGGCTAGTATTTTGTTAAAATTAGGTGGTTACGGGATTATTCGAATAGGGCTCTTGTACCCGTGATTAAATTTGAGTATAATTCCTATATTGTTGAGGTTTAGTTTACTTGGTGGGGTTGTTAGGAGGTTTATTTGTTTACGCCAGATTGATTTAAAGTCTTTAATTGCCTATTCTTCTATTAGACATATAGGATTAATGCTGATTGGGGCATTATCTTCATGCAAAATTGGTTTATTTGGAAGATTAATAATAATAATTTCACATGGATTTAGATCCTCCGCTTTATTTATTATAGCAAATATAAATTATGATTCTTGTAACTCACGTAGTGTTCTTGTATCTAAGGGTGTAATATTAGTAGTACCAATAGTAAGATTTTTTTGATTTACATTTAGTATCATAAATATAGCAGCCCCTCCATTTATTAATTTAATTAGTGAAATTTTTATTATTATGAGGTTGACACATATTAGGAGACTATCATTAATAATAATTGGCTTAATTAGTTTTTTTACATTATGTTATTCATTAAATATATATGCTATGATTAATCATGGGAGATGAAGAAATTATTTACATTTTTATAAATTAGTATGTTCGAAAGATTATATTATATTAATTTATATAATCGTTCCTTCATTATTATTATTATTTAAGTTAAATATTTTTATTCTATTAGGATTTAGTTGATACACAACATTAAATTGCAAGTTTAAAGGAATATAATTTAATTCTATAATAAGATAAGCTAATTTAAGCTATTGGGCTCATGCCCCAAAAATGATTTATTCTCTTATTAATAGTTTAATTCTAGCTAACAATTTAGTATTTTCTTAGTTCTATATGCTCAGTTTATAAAAAATAATGATAAGGGTATATACATATATGCATAATACATAGAATGGCAGTAGATAAATTTATTTATGCGTTACTACGTGAAATTGTTGAAGATTATAAAATTTGGCTAATATTGTGCCAGCAGCAGCGGTTATACAATAGAAAATTAAATATAAAATTTTTATTATGATACATTAAGAAAAGTTTAAGGTAAAATTTAATAGTATTGGATTATTTTTATCAATCTAAAGATTTTAATTAAAACAAGGATTAGATACCCTTTTATTTTTATTCAATATATAAATTGGGGATTACGAGATAGACTTAAAAACCAAAGAATATGGCGGTACTTTATTCAATCAGGGTGACATGTATCTTAATCTGATAGTCCACGATTTATTTTCCTAAATTTGAATTACAGTATGTGTACTGCCGTTATGACATAATTTTATAGAATTATGTAAGATATATAATTTATTTATAGATAGTCAGGTCTAAGCGCAGCTAATATTTAGGTGATAGTGTGTTACATTTATTTAAACATTCAATTTGTTTATTTAAATATAGACATAAAGAAGAACTTGATAGTAATTAAATTTATTAAATTTGATGAAATTGATTAGAAGTATGTACAAATCGCCCGTCACTCCTTTATAAAGGATAAGTCGTAACATAGTAGATGTAATGGAAATTGTATCTATCAGATTATAGCATATACTAATGTACTTTATTTACACTAGAGGGAAAAAATAATTTAATCTGAACAAGTAATTTATTAATTTAATAAAAAATATTTAAGATGTATAATAAATAAGTTAGTACAGTAATGGATAGTCATTTGATTAAAGTAGAATTTCGTACCTTTTGCATTATGGGTTTACAAGGTATAATTTTAATAGTAATTTCTCGAAACCTAAATGAGCTAAAATTTAATTGTTTAGAACTCATATTTAATTGTTGCAATAATTTTTAAAAATTAAGTTTTAGAAGTTATATACTTATCGCATTAGGTTATAGCTAGTTTCCATTTTTACTATAAATTAGTGAAATTATAAGATTTTGATTATTAGGGGATAAGCTCTATTAATAAACCAATTATTTAATATATTATAATAGGTAGGCTTAGAATCAGTCATCATGAATACTTTATCGTATTATAACTATATTAATAATATATGGTACAATAATATGGAATTATTTAAAATTATATGTAATATAAGTATAATGTAGATATTAGTAATTTTCAAATTAATAATAATGAATTCGGCAAAGTAAATTTTCGACTGTATAACAAAAACATTTCCTTAAGAAGTAGAAATTTAAGGTATTCCCTGCCCAATGTTCCATCAATGGCCGCAGTATTCTGACTGTGCAAAGGTAGCATAATAATTTGTTTATTAATTGTAAACTAGAATGAATGGGTTCACGAAATATTGACTGTCTCATTTTTATAATTTAAACTTAATCTTAATGTGAAGAAGCTTTAATTTTATTGTAAGACAAGAAGACCCTATAAAGCTTTATTTTAATATAAAACATGTTTATACAATAATTTGATTGGGGCGATCTATGATTTATAAAACGTCATTTTTTTTATATGGTAAATAAACCTTTATTAGACCCTTTATTAGATCAAAAGATTAAGTTACTTTAGGGGTAACAGGCTAATTTTATACAGGAGTACATATCTAATATAATGTTTGGCACCTCGATGTTGACTTAAGAGACCTGCATGGCGCAATAGTCATTTTAAGGGGGTTTGTTCAACCCTTAATTTCTTACATGAGTTGAGTTCAGACCGGCGTAAGCCAGGTTAGATTCTATCTACAATAAAATATTAAATTTACTTGTTGTACGAAAGGACCTAATCATTTCTATTATAGAATTAATGTTGTTAATTTTAATAAGTTGGCAGATTAATGCAATTGATTTAGGTTCAATAAATGAATTATTTCACTTATTAGTTACTTGTTTATGGAAACTATAGATTTTGAAAGTCTAAAATAAATGTTCGAATCATTTAGTGACTTTGTTATTTAGTTTATATTAGAACACTTAATTTGCGTTTAAAAAGAGTTATTCAATAACATATACAATGGCAGATTAGTGCATTAGGTTTAAACCCTAAAAATGAGTAAATTCTTGTATAAGTGTTACAGATTATTTCATTATTGATTAGGCTCATTATAGCATTAATAGCTATAGCCTTCTTTACTCTTCTTGAGCGTAAATATTTAGGATACAGACAATTACGTAAAGGTCCAAATAAAGTAATGTTTTTAGGATTACCACAGCCTATGGCTGATGCAATAAAACTATTTTTAAAAGAGCAAAATTTTCCAGTTTCTTCTAATAAGTTATATTTTGTATGTGGTCCGATGTTAAGATTAGTTTTAGCGTTATTTTTATGATCCTTATTCCCATCTAATAATCCTGGGTGATGATTTAAGTATAGTGTTTTATTTTTTTTATGCGTGAGATCGGTTAATGTTTATTCTGTGTTACTTTCTGGTTGAAGGTCGAATTCAAAATATGCTTTGTTAGGCTCCTTACGTGGAGTAGCACAGACAATCTCCTATGAGATTAGAATAGCTTTAATCTTATTGATTGGACTAGTAGTTAAAATAAGTATAGATATAAGAAAAATTAGATTAGTAAGATATTCAATAATTTTATTTATACTATTTCCTGTTGTGGTAATATGATTTGTAACTAATTTAGCAGAGACTAATCGAACTCCATTCGATTTTGCTGAAGGGGAATCTGAATTAGTTTCTGGATTCAATATTGAGTATGGTTCTAGTCTCTTTGCTTTAATCTTTATAGCTGAATATTGTAATATTTTATTTATGAGATTAGTTACATCATTAGTTTTTATAACATGCTTATTAAAATTTTTATCAATCGGTATAATTGTATTTACTATATTATTTTCAAGTTTGTTTATTTGAGTGCGAGCCACGTACCCTCGTATACGCTATGATTTATTAATAAGTTTAACATGAATAATATTTCTTCCATTGAGAATTGGTGTATTTACTATAATTAAATTAATTTTTATTTTATTTTAACACTAAGCCGGAATAACGGATAACATTGATGAAGTTAAATATGAGTAGATTCTAGTGTTTTGATTAAAGAGCTTGGTAAAAGCATACAATTTTTAATTGTGAGAAATCTTATAAGGTTTTAATCAAGTGGTCACATTTTTATTTATGCTTTTTATTTGTTTATTAATCCCGATGATTTTATTCTTTATATCCCGCTTTATTTATTTTAAAAATAAACTAAATCTTCAAAAATTAAGACCTTTTGAATGCGGGTTTGATAATTTAAATAGTGCACGAGTTCCATTCTCTACTCGTTTTTTTTTGTTAGGGATTATTTTTATTATTTTTGATATTGAAATTGTTTTATTAATACCGATTCCATTATTAAGATTAGTTGATGATTGCATCTATATTTTTTTATTTATCATAATGTTACTATTTATTGGTTTGATTCATGAATGAATAGAAGGTTCTTTAGATTGAATGAATTAAGGAGTAATTGTTGGGCTTCTAACCCGATATAGATGTTTGTTCATTGCTTCTTTATGAAATTTTCATCTGTAATATTTATATCTGTAACTGTTTTAGTTTTAAGAACATTTATAATAGCATCCTGTAACTCTTGGTTTAGGCTTTGAGTTTGTTTGGAACTAAACATGTTTATGTTCATTCCAGTAATTATATGAGGTAATACAGATAATGAAGAAGAGGGGGCTGTAAAATACTTTATTATTCAGTCTTTAGCTTCTGCTATATTAGTAATCTCAATTTTTTATTCATTCAATTTGTCTAACTTTGAAGTAGTAATAGTATACATTTTGGTTATAGCAATTCTTATAAAGATGGGGTCATTTCCATTTATCTTTTGATATACTTCAGTAATGAAATCCATTAGGTGGGTAAGGTGTATAATTCTTAGAACGTGACAGAAATTAGGCCCTTTATTAATTTTGATTTTTTACATTAATAGGTTAAATAAGCTATTTTTATTTGTTAGGTTGATTAATGTGTTTATTGGTGGCTGCGCTGGGTGTATACAATCTGATTTGCGTGCTTTGATAGCTTATTCATCTATTTCACATTTAGGTTGAATAATAAGAGTCTTAAGTGGAGTTTATAAAATATTAAGTATTATTTACTTTATTATATACACATTATTAGTGTTACCAATCTTTTTTATTATGGCATTTGTTAATATTAAAAGTATATCAATGTTATTTAGAATTAATAAAATTTCTTTTAGTAACTTATTTAGTATTATATTATTAATTTTGTCTTTAAGAGGTTTACCACCGTTATCTGGATTTATACCAAAATTAATAATTTTAAATATTTTAATCTTAGATAATTTCTTTATGGGTCTCAGGATAGTAATTTTTTCTATATTATCAATATATATATATTTAAACATATTTTTTACTTTTATACTATTTTATTATTTAAATATAGATTTAAAATTAGAGTTAGATTTTGTTTTTATGTTATGTGTTATAATTTCATTTATAATATTGCCAGTAGTAATAATTTATATTT